TTTTCAAGACCGGAGCTATCAACCACTCAGCCATCTCTCCAAAAGCTAATTTCTATTTTATCTTTATTCCACTGAATAGAACATGACCATACGAATTGATACCCTTTTTATCTATCCATGGTAAAGATATCCAGTGTGAATCTATTGGTCTAGTTCTCTATCTGTATATATATGCATGATCCAGCATGCCCTTTTGTGAAGTAAAAAAAAAACTACCTTCGATCCATGCCTCAAAAGGGGTGTCATATAAAATCAATGGATTCATGATAAAACCCTCCATAATGCGTTTTTTTATTACATTAAAAATTTTTTGTCGATTAAAGGGGTTAAGGGGTTAGGGGATCAAATGGTATAGTTCTTTTGTTGGTAAATTGGAGGATTAGAAACATGACTATTGCTTTCCAATTAGCTGTTTTTGCATTAATTGCTACTTCATCTATTTTATTGATTAGTGTACCTGTTGTATTTGCTTCTCCTGATGGTTGGTCGAGTAACAAAAATGTTGTATTTTCCGGTACATCATTATGGATTGGATTAGTATTTCTAGTGGGTATTCTTAATTCTCTCATCTCTTGAAACTATTCATTCTAGATCAAAAAACGAAATGACCCCTCCCCCCGAATTCTTTCGGGTTGTGAGGCACATTAAAATGGAATAGATAAGACCCCACAAATAAAGAAAACTAAAACATTATTTATTATTATAGGGAGGGGTCAAACTTCTTCTATTGGAAAAATCTTATATATTATACTATATATCATATATAGTAAAACTAAAAAACAAGATAAATAAGAAATATATAATAATATATATATATACATAAAAAAAATAAGAAAAATAAGAAAAAATAGGAATATTCCTATTATGTTAATATATTAGAATATATTTTAAATATTCTCTAAATATATAGAAATATAGTCTAGTATATAAATATAGTCTATAAATCTATTTTCTAAAGATTATGAATGTTAATAGAATAATATTCTTATTATTAATACTTATTATTAATATAAATTCTTATTATTTTATTAATATAATATTCTTATTATTAATAGAAGTATTAATAGATTAATAAAAAAAATCTCTAATTAATTATTAATTAGAATTACATTTTATTAATATATTATAATATATTAATATATTATAATATTATAATATATATCTATATTAAATAATATATATCTATATTAAATAATATATATCTATATTAAATAATATATATCTATATTAAATAATATATATCTATATTCTTAATAGAAACGAATATTAATAGAAAATATTCTATTTCGAATAGAAAGATATATAGATATGATATGGAATATCTATATTATCTATTTCGACTTTTTTTAATTACTCCTAATAGATCTCAGATATAGCTCTGCACAAATAGAATCGATATATTACGTATCAAGTACGATAAAAAGAAAAATGCGGATATAGTCGAATGGTAAAATTTCTCTTTGCCAAGGAGAAGACGCGGGTTCGATTCCCGCTATCCGCCCCTGCCTTTTTATGTATTGAATAGTAATAGTTAGTAAATAGACTATAATAGTATAATAGTAAATAGACTATAAAATATTTTATAGAGTTGACTGTTATAGTATAGTACCTCCCCTTCTTCTTCTTTTTGAATTCCATTTTTATCAAAAATGTTGCGGAGACGGGATTTGAACCCGTGACCTCAAGGTTATGAGCCTTGCGAGCTACCAAGTTGCTCTACCCCGCGATAAAGAGAAGAATTGACAATAAATGGACAAACAAAGATTGAATGCGCCCCTCCACCATATCTGTACAAATAGAATAAACCATTTATACAGAATGGTAAAGGGACCGTCCTATGATCGCTGATCATAAAAATGAATAAAAAAAATGAAGATAATTTTTTATTATTACCAACTTGATCTTGTTGCACCGGGTAACAAACATTCATGAACCATTTCACGAAGTATGTGTCCAGATAATCCAAAGTCTCGATAATTAGCTCTGGGTCTTCCGGTCGAAAAACAACGTCGATGAAGACGTGTAGGTGCACTATTACGCGGTAGTGATTCTAACTTTTTTTGAATTTCCCATTTCTCACTTAACGACGCGGCTTTGCTTATTTCGTTTTTTAAAGATCGGCGAATGAAATGATATTTTTTTTCCAATTTTTGCCTCTTCTTCTCCCTCTGAATCAAACTTTTCTTTGCCATGATGGTTCATTTCCTATTAGTATCAATGATAGAAGTCGGATCCTAGATGTAGAAATAAAAGAAGGCGGTTCCCCTTCTTCATAGAATAGAAAGAAATGAAATGAGATGAGATTTTTGCAGATACAATAAAGAGTTAAATTAACCAAATTTACCCGATGTAGAGGCAATCAAGAAAGCTGCATAAGTAAATATATAACCTACCGAAAAGTGGACTAATCCAACCAATCTTGCTTGCACAATGGAAAGAGCCACTGGCTTATCTCTCCATCGAATCAAATTAGCCAAAGGTGTGCGTTCATGAGCCCATG